CTCAGCTCCTTGTTGTTTGAAGAACCCCCCCCCTTCCATTGGTCTTTTTTCACGAAAAGCAGACATGAGATAACAAATCAAGTCTTTCCCTAAGACTTCGAATAGCTGTCCCGAATTCAAGTTGAGTATGTTTCGCTTCTTCCTCGGAGAAAGACGATCAAACAATTCCCAATCATGGTCCTTGCGGATCATATCATCCGTATAGGATAAAAAAAGAAACTCCAGATATTTGCTATCTTTCTCTTTGAATGAGATCTCAATTCCAACTACGGTTTTATTAGATACCTTACAACTAGAATCCCTCTTTTTTCCGATCCGGTTCCTCCACCACCGCGAACCCCGGTTAGATTCAGGCATGATACACTTTTTATTTATTGGGAGAACCCAAGTACTCTCTTGCGAATCCATGAAACAACTCTCAGAAATATTTTTCCCTTTTGGAAGATACAGGGGCGAAACAATCAACCTATTGATATTGCAAGACCAAAAAGATTCTTCCAATGTCTCATTTCTGGGTCCAATGGAATTCATAGGTATAGGAAGAAGCCCCATCAAATAGAGATTTTTTCTTTCGACAATCTTTCGATTGTTAATACGAGATATAAGGACCGCTACTACAAGCAGTATTATACCTTTGATCGTGAAATATCGATTGCTTCTTGAACCCTGTGAATCACGTGAAAGTAGGATACTCCAAATTCGGGGGTCAAAGAGTTTCATAAAACGTTCTTGGTGGAAAAGAATGTGAGTGAAAGATCCCACTGAATCGAATTTGGTCCATGAATCTAAGAAATAGTGAGAATTCTTGATCTCTCTCAATATCTCTCTCAATTCGAAGATCCAGGATTTGAATTGATGTCCTCTCATTGATTCCTCCTAAAGATTTCATTTCAATTGGAATTTGGTTATTTACGATGTACGATGATCCCTGTTAAGCATCCATGGCTGAATGGTTAAAGCGCCCAACTCATAATTGGCAAATTCGTAGGTTCAATTCCTGCTGGATGCACGCCAATGGGAACGTTCAATAAGTCTATTAGAATTGGCTCTGTATCAATGGAATATCATCATCCATACATACCGAATTGGTATGGTATATTCATACCATAACATATGAACAGTAAGAACTAGAATTCTTATTGATACTGGAACTCATAGGGAAGAAAATGGATTTATGGATGGAATCAAATATGCAGTATTTACAGAAAAAAGTATTCGGTTATTGGGGAACAATCAATATACTTCTAATGTCGAATCAGGATCAACTAGGACAGAAATAAAGCATTGGGTCGAACTCTTCTTTGGCGTCAAGGTAATAGCTATAAATAGTCATCGAGTCCCGGGAAAGGGTAGAAGAATGGGACCTATTATGGGACATACAATGCATTACAAACGTATGATCATTACGCTTCAACCAGGTTATTCTATTCCACCTCTTATAGAGAAAAGAACTTAAAGCAAAATACTTAATAACACGGCGATACATTTATACAAAACTTCTACCCCGAGCACACGCAATGGAGCCATAGACAGTCAAGTCAAATCCAATCCACGAAATAATTTGATCCATGGACAGCGTCGTTGTAGTAAAGGTCGTAATGCCAGAGGAATCATTACCGCAGGGCATAGAGGGGGAGGTCATAAGCGTCTATACCGTAAAATAGATTTTCGACGGAATGATAAAGACATATCTGGTAGAATCGTAACCATAGAATACGACCCTAATCGAAATGCACACATTTGTCTCATACACTATGGGGATGGTGAGAAGAGATATATTTTACATCCCAGAGGGGCTATAATTGGAGATACCATTGTTTCTGGTACAGAAGTTCCTATATCAATGGGAAATGCCCTACCTTTGAGTGCGGTTTGAACTATTGATTTACGTAATTGGAAGTAACCAATTAGGTTTACGACGAAACCTAGAAATCGATCACTGATCCAATTTGAGTACCTCTACGGGAGAAACCTCAGCAGAAAACTGTTGAGTAACGGCAGCAAGTGATTGAGTTCAGTAGTTCCTCATAGAAAATTATTGACTCTAGAGATATGGTAATATGGAGAAGACAAAAAAAAATTGTTTGAAGCACGCACAGAACCGGAGAGCGCCCCTTGTTTCAAAGAGAGGAGGCCGGGTTATTCACATTTAATTTGATGGTCAGAGGCGAATTAAAAGCTAAGCAGTGGTAATTATAAAGATCCCCCGGGGAAAAATAGAGATGTCTCCTACGTTACCCGTAATATGTGGAATGGAAGTATTGACGTAATTTCATAGAGTCATTCGGTCTGAATGCTACATGAGGAACATAAGCCAGATGACGGAACGGGGAGACCTAGGATGTAGAAGATCATAACATGAGTGATTCGGCAGATTTGGATTCCTATATATCCACTCATGTGATACTTCATCATACGATTCATATAAGATCCATCTGTCTAGATATCATCATATACATCTAGAAAGCCGTATGCTTTGGAAGAAGCTTGTACAGTTTGGGAAGGGGTTTTTATTGATAAAAAAGAAGAATCTACTTCAACCGATATGCCCTTAGGCACGGCCATACATAACATAGAAATCACACTTGGAAAGGGTGGACAATTAGCTAGAGCGGCAGGTGCTGTAGCGAAACTGATTGCAAAAGAGGGTAAATCGGCCACATTAAGATTACCATCTGGGGAGGTCCGTTTGATATCCAAAAACTGCTTAGCAACAGTCGGACAAGTGGGTAATGTTGGGGTGAACCAAAAAAGTTTGGGTAGAGCCGGATCTAAGCGTTGGCTAGGTAAGCGTCCTGTAGTAAGAGGAGTAGTTATGAACCCTGTAGACCATCCCCATGGGGGCGGTGAAGGGAGAGCTCCGATTGGTAGAAAAAAACCCACAACTCCTTGGGGTTATCCTGCGCTTGGAAGAAGAAGTAGGAAAAGGAAAAAATATAGTGATAGTTTTATTCTTCGTCGCCGTAAATAAATAAGAATATAGAAAACTGAATTTTTAGAATTTGAAATAATGTGATGGGCGAACGACGGGAATTGAACCCGCGCGTGGTGGATTCACAATCCACTGCCTTGATCCACTTGGCTACATCCGCCCCTTATCTAGCTAAAGGATTTTAGCTTTTTTCTTTTTCCATTCATCATTATTGTATTTATTCTTACCTTCATACTTAGATCGATATATTGGGCATAGAATGCCAATTTTAAAAATGTAATGTAATAAAGGAGTAATCCCCTGTGACACGTTCAATAAAAAAAAATCCTTTTGTTGCTAATCATTTATCGGCAAAAATTGAAAAACTAAACATAAGGGAGGAAAAAGAAATAATAGTAACTTGGTCTAGGGCATCTACCATTATACCCACAATGATTGGCCATACAATTGCTATTCATAATGGAAAAGGGCATTTACCTATTTATATAACAGATCGTATGGTGGGTCATAAATTGGGAGAATTCGTGCCTACTCTAACTTTCGCAAGACATGCAAAAACCGATAATAAATCTCGTCGTTAATTTTTTTTTTTTTTTTTTTTTTTTTCTAAAAAATAATTAATAAGACTAAGATTTTAATTAAATCTTAAAATATTATATTTTTTATTTTATAAGTAAAATTAGGCAGTTTTTATTCATTTTTAGTGGGGATAACCTTATGATAAATAGAAAGAACTCGCGTTGGAGTACAGAAATTAAAGCTTTAGCTCAACATAAACATATATGTATGTCGGTTTTCAAAGCACGAAGAGTAATTGATCAAATTCGTGGACGCTCCTATGAAGAAGCACTTATGATACTAGAACTTATGCCTTATCGAGCATCTTATCCCATTTTGAAATTAGTTTTTTCCGCGGCAGCAAATGCTAGTAATAACATGGGCTTAAACAAAGCTAATTTATTTATTAGTAAAGCTGAAGTTAACGCGGGTACTATTGTGAAAAAATTAAGACCCCGGGCTCGAGGACGTAGTTATCCGATAAAAAGACCTACTTGTCATATAACAATTATATTGAGGGATAAAACTAAAATAGTTAAAGATGAATCTTAACTTTCGATTCATCTTTCGAAAAAATATATATGGTAAAGATAATCTAATAGAAAAATATGGGACAAAAAATAAATCCACTTGGTTTCAGACTTGGTACAACCCAAAGTCATCATTCCTTTTGGTTCGCACAACCACAAAATTATTCCGCGGGTATACAGGAAGATGAAAAAATACGGAATTGTATCAAGGATTATGTACAAAAAAATAAGAAAACGTCCTCAGGTTTTGAAGGAATAGCACGTATACAAATAAAAAAAAAAATTGATTTGATCCAAGTCATAATCCATATTGGATTCCCTAATTTATTAATAGAGGGCCGAACACGAGGAATCGAAGAATTACAGATGAATGTACAAAAGGAGTTTCATTCTGTGAACCATAGACTCAACATTGCTATAACAAGAGTTGAAAAACCTTATGGACAACCTAATATTCTTGCGGAATATATAGCTTTACAATTAAAAAATAGAGTTTCATTTCGAAAAGCAATGAAAAAAGCTATTGAATTAACTGAACAAACGGATACAAAAGGAATTCAAGTACAAATTGCCGGGCGTATTGACGGAAAAGAAATTGCACGCGTCGAATGGATCAGAGAGGGTAGGGTTCCTCTACAAACAATTCGTGCTAAAATTGATCATTGTTCCTATGCAACTCGAACTATCTATGGAGTATTAGGCATAAAAATTTGGATATTTGTAGACGATAAATAATGGACCTAAAAAAAAAAAAAAAAAATTGTCATTTTTTTTTTTTTTTTTTTTCATTAAATCAAACAAAACTGAGCAATTCAAATTTTATAAGATTGAATAAAAATTAGATTGATCATTTAAGAGAATTGCTATGCTTAGTGTGTGACTCGTTAGTTTTTTTGTTAGTTTATAGTATAGATAGTTGGAATTCAACGACCCTCACTATGAGCTTACTAACTATATAAACTAATAACCAACTTATGGCTTCGTTTCGTATTGTCGAGATTCCAAGAAACAGTCACTATATGACTAGATCGATCATATAGTTGTAGCAACTGAAATTAAAAAAAAAAAAAAAAATTATAAATCTTATTATAGGTTGCGAAACAAAAATAAAGGGATGTGGATAAATGGAAGGATGATAGAAAGAAAGAACAAAAAGTCTCAATGATATATGATTCCAATATGTATGGTTTATGAATTATCTCACAAAAGGCAATGTGATAAAGCATCAATACTGATATAATATCAATAATTAAAGATAACGAGCCTCGGGTTAATATAAACTAAGAAAATTAACTCAGGAACGAATTTTGTTGGGGTTCCATTGCGGAGTTCGGGCCTAACCATTAACGAAGAGGCTATGGGAACGACAGAACCCATGATTGCATAGGATTTCATGAAAACAAACGAATCCTAATGATTCATTGGGTGGGATGGCGGAACGAACCAAGAACAAATTGATTTATTCTAAAAGTAACAAGGTCTTGATGACCCTACGAATGTAGCACGAAAGAGTCAATATTCGCCCGCGAAACCCTTAGTTTTTAGTTATTGAATTACATATAATCTACATTTTGTTTTAGCGCGATTCGATACAAAATAAATAATGTTGATCTGGTATATAAAGCTTACTCTTAACTATATAACATAACAATACTAAACTATCCTAGAATAACAAAATAATATAACAAAACAAAATAACATAATAAATTCCATTACATTACTAAGTGTATTGTGTATCATTTAATAATATTAAATATATGTGTATTCGTAGTAATATTAATGAATCATTTAATTCGCGAGGAGCCGGATGAAAAGAAACTCTCATGTCCGGTTCTGCAGTAGAGATGGAATTTAATTAAGAAAGAACCATCAACTATAACCCCAAAAGAACAAAATTTCGTAAACAACATAGAGGAAGAATGAAAGGAATATCTTGTCGAGGCAATCGTATTTGTTTCGGCGGATACGCTCTTCAAGCACTTGAACCCGCTTGGATCACGGCTAGACAGATGGAAGCAGGACGAAGAGCAATGACACGATATGCGCGTCGTGGCGGAAAAATATGGGTACGTATATTTCCCGACAAACCTGTTACAGTAAGACCCGCAGAAACACGTATGGGTTCGGGGAAGGGGGCCCCCGAATATTGGGTATCCGTTGTTAAACCGGGTCGAATACTTTATGAAATGGGCGGAGTATCAGAAACTGTAGCCAGAGCAGCTATTAAAATAGCTGCGCGCAAGATGCCTATACGAACTCAATTCGTTATTGAGGGATAGGGATGCAGAAATTAAAAGATAAAGTGATGATAAAAAATAGAAGTTTATTTTTTATAGACAGACAATATTTATTTTTATTTCTTTTTTATCCTTATGCAGCAAAATAACAGATTAAAATAAAAATGATATGATTCAACCTCAGACCCTTTTGAATGTAGCGGATAATAGTGGAGCTCGAAAATTAATGTGTATTCGAGTCCTAGGAGCTGGTAACCAACGATATGCTCGTATTGGTGACATTGTTGTTGCCGTAATCAAAGAAGCAGTACCAAATATGCCTCTAGAAAGATCAGAAGTTATTAGGGCTGTAATTGTGCGTACATGTAAAGAACTCAAACGTGACAACGGCATGATAATACGATATGATGACAATGCCGCAGTTGTTATTGATCAAGAAGGAAATCCAAAAGGAACTCGAGTTTTTGGTGCGATCGCTCGGGAATTGAGACAGTTGAATTTTACTAAAATAGTTTCATTAGCTCCCGAGGTATTATAAATACTAGTAGTATATTAAATAATAATATGATATAGCGGGGTATCTGGAATGGGTCAAGTCAATTAGTAGATTGTGTATCACGCATATACTTTATAATTAATTTAATTAATATAAATAAATTTAATTATTTTTTATTAAATAAATTTAATTATTTTTTATTAAAATAATAAATAAACATGTTGATTATATAAAAATTAGGGGGTATCAATAATTCTAGTTCGCCATGGGTAAGGATACTATTGCCGATATAATAACTTCTATAAGAAATGCTGACATGGATAAAAAAAGAACGGTTCGAATAGCATCCACTAATATTACCGAAAACATTGTAAAAATACTTCTACGAGAGGGTTTTATCGAAAACGTTCGTAAACATCAGGAAAGTAACAAATTTTTCTTGGTTTTAACCCTACGACATAGACGGAATCGAAAGGGAATATATAGAACTATTTTAAAACGTATCAGCCGACCCGGTCTACGAATCTATTCCAACTATCAACAAATTCCTAAGATTTTAGGTGGAATGGGAATTGTAATTCTTTCAACTTCTCGAGGTATAATGACAGATCGAGAAGCTCGACTAGAAAAAATCGGGGGAGAAATTTTGTGTTATATATGGTGATCTTACACCCCTTCCTCCTGTTATCTTAATTTTATCTCTTACTTCCCTTTTGGAAAAAGAGAGTAAAAATAAATTCTATAACCCTTTCTCCATTAGTTAATACTTCATAGAGGCTTACCTCGAATAAAAGACTCAAATTAATTCATGAAGGTTTAATTACTGAATCGCTTCCCAACGGTATGTTCCGGGTCCTTTTATATAATGAAGATCTAATTCTAGGTTATGTTTCAGGGAGGATACGGCACAGTTTTATATGGATACTACCATGAGATAGAGTCAAAATTGAAATAAGTGGTTATGATTCAACCAGGGGACGTAGAATTTATAGAATTCACAAATTCGAATTATTAGGTGATTTTTTAAACATTCCTTTCATAGGGATACAATTTGAAGTTAAAAAAATAAAGAAACTTATTTTTCAAGGAGTAGATTCAGAATTAAGGTAAGGAATGAGAAATATGAAAATAAGGGCTTCTGTTCGTAAAATTTGTGAAAAATGTCGACTTATCCGTAGGCGTGGACGGATTATAGTGATTTGTTCCAATCCGAGACATAAACAGAGACAAGGGTAATCTTTCTAAACTAAATAAAGAATTTTCTAAAAGAAAAAGAAGGACCCGTGTAAAAGAATCTGTTTTAACATTAAATGGATATCTCCGTATCTTTCCGTATCGTATATTTCTGACTCATATTTATGAGATGATAAAATATGACAAAACCTATACCAAGAATTGGTTCGCGTAAGAATGGGCGTATTGGTTCACGTAAGAATGGACGTAGAATACCAAAAGGTGTTATTCATGTTCAAGCAAGTTTCAACAATACCATTGTAACTGTTACAGATGTACGAGGACGAGTAGTTTCTTGGGCCTCCGCGGGTACTTCTGGATTCAAAGGCACAAAACGAGGGACACCCTATGCTGCTCAAGCGGCAGCTATAAATGCTATTCGTACGGTGGTTGATCAGGGCATGCAACGAGCAGAAGTTATGATAAAAGGCCCCGGCCTCGGAAGAGATGCAGCATTACGAGCCATCCGTAGAAGTGGTCTACTATTAAGTTTCGTGCGCGATGTAACACCTATGCCACATAATGGATGTCGACCCCCTAAAAAAAGACGTGTGTAAAAATAAGAATTAAATGGATTTCAAGAGAAATAAATGATTCAATGATCTGATTAAATAACAATATTTAGTATGGTTCGAGAGGAAGTAGGAGGGTCCACTCGAACATTACAGTGGAAGTGTGTTGAATCAAAAATAGATAGTAAGCGTCTTTATTATGGTCGTTTCATTCTGTCCCCGCTTATGAAAGGTCAAGCCGATACCATAGGTATTGCCATGCGAAGGGCTTTACTTGGAGAAATAGAAGGAACATGTATCACACGCGCAAAATTTGAGAAGGTACCACATGAATATTCTACAATAGTAGGTATTAAAGAATCAGTCCACGAAATATTAATAAATTTGAAAGAAATTGTATTGAGAAGTACTCTATATGGAGTTAGAGACGCATCTATTTGCGTCAGAGGTCCTAGACACGTAACCGCTCAAGATATCATCTTACCACCTTCTGTGGAAATAGTGGACACGACACAGCATATAGCTAACCTGACGGAACCAATTGATTTGTGTATTGAATTACAAATCAATAGGGATCGCGGATATCGTATGAAACCCACAAATAACTCTCAAGATGGAAGTTACCCTATAGATGCCGTATTCATGCCTATTCGAAATGCAAATCATAGTATTCATTGTTATGGGGATGGAAATGAAAAACAAGAGATACTTTTTCTAGAAATATGGACAAACGGGAGTTTAACTCCTAAGGAAGCACTTTATGAAGCTTCTCGTAATTTGATTGATTTATTTATTCCTTTTCTACATGCGGAAGAAGAGGGCATTAATTTCACGGAAAATAAAAACAAGTTTACTCTATCCCCTTTTACCTTTCAAGATAGATTAACTAATTTAAAGAAAAACAAAAAAATAGTTCCATTGAAATTTATTTTTATTGACCAGTTAGAATTGCCTTCCAGGACCTATAATTGTCTCAAAAGATCCAATATACATACATTATTGGATCTTTTGAGTAATAGTAATAGTCAAGAAGACCTTATGAGAATTGAATATTTTCGCATAGAAGATGTAAAACAGATATTGGACACCCTACCAGAAGCATTTCACAATCGATTTACCTAATAAAAAATTTTTATTTTAAATCCATTCTATAATATATATATATATCATTTATATATATATTATAGAATGGATTTATATAATTTATATATATATTATAGAATGGATTTAGTTTTTAATCTTCAGCACGATCCGTACTCAGCTCAAAATGGAATATAATCAAATTAATGTATCTAAAGTCTTGCTTCAAAGTAAATCTTCCTTAGATACTTAATACTTATGTACGGTATTTCAAAGTTTAATTGATTTGAATTTGAAAAAGACCTAAAGTGAGGGATTTATCAATAGGTAATGTAGCTCCAATACCTAACCAAAGAGCTACTGCGGTACCGATAAAAAAGACTGTTGTAGCTACTGGACGACGAAATGGATTTTGGAATTTATTAACATTCTCCAAAAAGGGTACTGTCAATAATCCTATTGGTACTGAAACCATTAAAAGAACACCCAATAACTTATTGGGTACTGTACGGAGTATTTGAAATACGGGAAAGAAGTACCATTCAGGTAATATTTCCAAAGGAGTCGCAAATGGATCCGCCGGTTCACCAATCATTGACGGTTCTAGAACCGCTAAGCCCACGTTACACGCAATAGTACCTAGAATTACTACCGGAAAAATATATAAAAGATCATTGGGCCATGCGGGTTCTCCATAATAATTATGCCCCATCCCTTTAGCCAATTTAGCTCTTAATACAGGATCATTCAAATCAGGTTTTTTTGTTATTGGGATAGGTGAATTCTTAATTCTTATGGATCCATCCCCCGAAGGAACCGGACATGATAATTTTTAATCATCCGGCTCGAGCAAGAATCAAAGGAATAATAGAAATAGATCCGTATCAAATCCATATTTCATAGATATCCGTGCTATATATTAATATATAATAACTCGATGTAAGAAATGCCCGATTCAATTTTCCGAAGTTGCAATTATTCATTGCAAAGAATTAAGTTCTTACAGATAAATGCTCAATATCCAAGTAGGCTTACAAATTTGATCATGATCAAGTGCTTTTTGGATTGTCTCATGTCTTTTGATTGTTATTTATCCCCGCAACATTTCGATTTTATTACATACAAACAAAGTATTTACTTGTTACTAATAAAGTCTAACCTCTGTTCTTCCTTAGATCCCTTATTTCACTCCGATAGTATCATAGATCTGGATCAATGCATAGGAAATGAATGCATTTCTATACTATAAATAAAATTAAAATTAAGTAAGTGGAATAGATACAACATTAGGTCGTGCCACATTGTTTATTCTATGCTTCTATTCTATGGGATCTTGCGGAGCCTACTCATACATGACATGATTCGGGTATGATCATAGAAAAAATTCTCCTCAAGTGAACCGGCATATCCCTGCTATGTAGGGGGACTTACGTGGTGGTTGGATGCGGAGACACATTTTATTTTATTTGGTTGTAAATTCCAACGTGGCAGATCAAATCATATATCTGCATGGCCCAATCAATAGTTCAAGTCACACACTCCCATAATCCATCTTCTCTTCAGAGAATCCACTTCAACTATTGGTATCAAATAAGAAATACAATACTTCAGAGTTGAAGAGAGGTATCCAACCAAATAACATGTCTTATTTTTCAATAATCCATATTTGTAGCAATGAAATACAAGACTATTTTTTCTTCCTCCCCGAAATGATATATAATCAATTACAAATATATATGATATATTTTCTCTATAAAGGACCTGAAATACCTTGCTTACGTATCATTGGGAAGTGCATTAACATAAATACGGCAGTAAGAAGAGGCAATACAAAAGTGTGTAAACTATAAAAACGGGTCAAAGTGGATTGGCCCACACTAGCACTTCCGCGTAATAGCTCTACCAAAGGTAATCCTATTACGGGAATCGCTTCAGGTACACCTGTCACAATTTTTACTGCCCAATAACCAATTTGGTCCCGAGGTAAAGAATAACCAGTTACACCAAAAGACGCAGTCAATACGCCCAGAATCACACCTGTAACCCAAGTTAATTCGCGAGGTTTTTTAAATCCCCCTGTGAGATACACACGAAATACGTGCAAGATCATCATAAGAACCATCATACTTGCTGACCATCGATGAACTGATCGGATTAACCAACCAAAGTTAGCCTCAGTCATTATGTATTGAACAGAGGAAAAAGCCTCTGTAACGGTTGGACGATAGTAAAAAGTCATAGCAAAACCTGTGGCTACTTGTACTAAAAAACAAGTAAGTGTGATCCCCCCTAGACAATAAAATATGTTGACATGAGGAGGAACATATTTACTAGTTATATCATCTGCAATCGCCTGAATCTCGAGACGTTCTTCGAACCAATCATATACTTTATTGGGATAGGTAACCAAAAAATAGACCCCCCCTGAGAACCGTATATGAGAATTTAACCTCGTACGGCTCAAGCAGAAACAACACAAATAAAATATGGATTTTAACGGATATGTAATAGAAAGTTCAAATTCAAATTAGTCACTTGATTCAATTTGCCCCAAAAATACCAAATAACAAAAATCCGGAATCTCTTTTATGTGATGATAATGCCAAAAATATCAAGTTGGCTCCCTCGTTCGTCTTTTTCTTTATGTTAATTGTTAAAATAAAGGCCTCTTGAATCTTCTTTTTCCTATTATTTTTTATTTGTTCTTTATTTGTGTAATAATACAGATTGACTCTTGTTTTACTAGTTATTGATAGGAATTCCCTTGTTGAGACCCTGTCAATCAATTGACACCTCAGATTCATACTAGAACCACGATGATTTAATAAAGTCCACGCTAAACGCAAAAGTTCTGTGAGTAAGAACCTTTTGATCATCACTTATCCAATTTCAATGAAATGAATGGATGTTATTAATAATTCAAAAAATATAAAGAAATGGGTGTCCGTTGACCAAATTCAGTCTGAAGGAAGAAAAAGCGTTTAATTTATAAAATACCTATTTGCATTTTTTTTTTTTTTTTTGAGTCCGGTCGCGAGGTCTGACTGAATAGTAAGTATGAATCATAGTTCAAATATTTCTTTTCTTGATCTATTCTACAATATTAATATTCCGTGCTCCAGATACTAGAATAAATATCCGACGAGGTAGAATCATCTTGATAGAGATGACAGACTATTCTCTGTATTATCAATAAGGATCAATTATAACAAGTCACACACTCATATTCCGGAAATACCGAAACAAAAAAATTCCACGGTCGAACTACCAGAATGAGAAATCTGAGTTTTAAGTGCGTTTTTCTTTTTTTATTGAAAAACTAGAACTAGGACTTTATAGTCCTTAGGAACCTAATTCATTGAAATTCCATCCAGTAAAACAGATGAATTATAAATTTCCAAAATGATAGATAGAAATATCGCAAACAGGGCCATTGCGACCCCCATAAGTGGTGTAGTCCCCCAGCCCGGAGCTACTTTACCATATTCCGAATTCAATGGTTTCAATAAACTTCCTATATTAGTTTGTCTTGGCCTAGATTTAGAACTATCCTCAACGGTTTGTGTAGCCATAAATCTTATTTAATGATTGGTTAAGATCTGTTGACTTTGTATACCATTTGGTTGTAGTTGTAAATAAACGATCTTATCGTAGATCCATTGTGATCCTTAAATTATCTAGAAATGGAAACAGCAACCCTAGTCGCCATCTTCATATCTGGTTTACTTGTAAGCTTTACTGGGTACGCCTTATATACCGCTTTTGGGCAACCCTCTCAACAATTAAGAGATCCATTCGAAGAACACGGGGACTAATTGAAGTAATGAGCCTACCAATGGTGGGCTCGTTACTTCAAATTAAGATGATCAAAAATCATTTTTTAGTCGGAACCTTAGGTGGTTCTCGAAAAAAGATAGCGAAAAAAATTATCCCTAAAGTCGAGACTAAGAGAAATGTATAAACCAATGCTTCCATAGATTTGATCGTGGTTTACAATTATAGCTTCCACACCTATTCATTTTGGATAATTTACTATAGTTAAGAAAGGGAAAGAATTCTAAAGATGGCGATTCAATCAAGTCACGATTTTTCTGGTACCTTATGTCATCAAATAAAAAAAGTGGAGATGTAAAGATACCAGAGTAATATTCTATCAGACTACTTGTCTTCTTGTAGTTGGATCTCCAAGCTTTTGGAATGCTCCAAATTCTACTTGAGAATCCAAATCTGGATCAATACCAGCAAAAACATCTCTGAACAAGGTTCTAGCGCCATGCCAAATGTGTCCGAAAAAGAAGAGCAAAGCAAATGTGGCATGCCCAAAAGTGAACCAACCCCTTGGACTGCTCCGAAAAACACCATCGGATTTCAAAGTAGCTCGGTCTAATTCAAAAATTTCACCTAATTGGGCGCGTCTAGCATATTTTTTCACAGTAGCAGGATCACTATAACTGACTCCATTGAGTTCCCCACCATAGAACTCGACAGTTACACCTACTTGTTCGACACTATACTTGGATTCTGCCCTTCTAAAAGGAACATCGGCTCTCACAATTCCGTCTCCGTCTACCAAAACTACGGGGAATGTTTCAAAAAAAGTGGGCATACGACGTACAAAAAGCTCGCGGCCTTCTTTATCTCTAAAGATGGGGTGTCCTAACCATCCAACAGCTATTCCATCCCCGCTGTCCATTGAGCCGGCTCTGAATAATCCCCCTTTTGCCGGATTATTACCAATGTAATCATAAAAAGCTAATTTTTCGGGGATTTTAGACCAAGCTTCCGAAAAACTCAGATTTTCAGCTAGTCCTGTGCCAACTCTTCGATATATTTCTTGCTGGAAGTATCCCTGATCCCACTGATAACGAGTGGGGCCAAATAATTCGATTGGGGTAGTTGCTGAACCATACCACATAGTTCCAGCAACAACGAAAGCTGCGAAAAAAACAGCAGCGATACTGCTGGAAAGTACAGTTTCAATATTGCCCATACGTAATCCTTTGTATAGACGTTGAGGCGGACGGACACTAAGATGAAATAAACCCGCTAATATGCCCAATGTACCCGCTGCAATATGATGAGAGGCTATTCCTCCCGAAACAAAAGGATCAAAACCTTCTGCGCCCCACGCTGGATTTACAGATTGTACTTTTCCAGTTAGCCCATAAGGATCGGACACCCATATTCCAGGACCATACAAGCCTGTTACATGAAATGCGCCAAAGCCAAAGCAAGCCAACCCTGAGAGAAATAAATGAATTCCAAAGATCTTGGGCAAATCCAAAGAAGGTTTTCCGGTACGTTCATCAGAGAATATTTCTAGATCCCAATACACCCAATGCCAGATAGCTGCCAAGAAGCACAAGCCAGAAAACACAATATGTGCCCCTGCCACACCTTCGTAACTCCAAATACCCGGATTCGGTATAGTTCCTCCTGAAATACTCCACCCACCCCATGAATTGGTTATTCCTAAACGAGTCATAAAGGGTATAACGAACATACCCTGTCTCCACATTGGATCAAGAACCGGGTCAGAAGGATCAAAAACTGCTAATTCGTATAGAGCCATCGAGCCGGCCCAACCAGAAACTAGAGCTGTATGCATTATATGGACAGAAAGCAACCGACCGGGATCATTTAATACGACAGTATGAACACGATACCAAGGTAAACCCATGGAAATACCCCTTTTTTATCAAATATCAAAGAAAAATGGACACTATGTAACTTTATCGCATTGGAAAAGACTATACTATGTTATGTACCTAACCTTTTCAGTAGATTTTGTATGAGAAAGGGTTAAGATTTATTTCGTTCCATTGAAAATAACGGAACAATTTTGTTCGTAAGAACAAAGAGAAGCAGATCTATTCTATACTCGATAAGTACCAATACGCAATGGGGGTTGGGCCCCCATTTTTTTTTTGTAGAATGAATGCGTAGATACTTGTTTATCATTCAAATGATCGACCCGTGCGTGAAAATTCTTTATTCATTCTGTCTTCTTCCGGAAATCTTCACCCAATCCATGTATCCAATTTATGTTTAAAATAGAATAAACATAAAAAAATGAAGACAATAAATTCATTGGTACGTTTCCATATTAAAGTGAAGTATAGTACTTAACTTTTTTCTTTAATTTAATGCCCGTTGGTGTTCCAAAAGTACCTTTTCGGAATCCTGGAGAGGAAGACGCAGTTTGGGTTGACGTATAGTGCGGCTTGTCAGATATATTAGGTCATATGGGGTTTACTCGTTGTCTCCACCGATCGGGATATCCTCCGTTTCGCCCAAGAAATATTGATTGAACCATCAATTATTCGGAGCGTGAAGTGCAATTAGATCAATTTATATTGGGGATCAATATTATTAAGAATTTATGGTTAACTTGTAACGATAAAATAAAGTATCCAGGCTCCGTTCAGAAAATATCAAATTGGTAATATATATGATTACTATTTGTCTCATAAACATTCTTTATTTATATTTAATTTATGCTTTCTATATATTATTAGGAGTGATCTCAAATTGCCATTCAATAGCATGGAATAATAAGATGAAGACATGGAATAATTTGAGGGAAAGCATGAAATGAAACAAAAAAAAAAGAAGCGGTACTGAGATAATTTGCCCTATATGTGCAAATAGAATTTGGACAAATCTTTACCCGGAGTAGAACACGAACCTAAAAGAATTGAAAGGGCCTATTCAAGAACAAGAAAATGACATCGTGATTTGAATTTCGATGAAATAATACATCAATGAGAGGTTAGTTTAATAAGTTCAATAATTTTTTTTTGATAAGGAAGAGAAAGGGAACCAAAACTCATGTTTTTGAAAAATCGAAGAAAAGCCCTTCTTTAGAAAAAGAAAAACCTGTTACAAAAAATAAATAAAGACTAGAATTGATACATTGATTGATTTTTTTTTTTCGCAATTTAATTTTTTGAACCGTATGCATCCAAAGGTGCACGTATGGTTCCTAAGGGATAAAATTTTGTCCTAATCAACCGACTTCATCGAGAAAGATTACTTTTTTTAGGCCAAGAAGTTGATAGCGAGATCTCCAATCAACTTGTGGGTCTCATGGTATATCTCAGTATAGAAGATAATACTAGGGATTTTTATTTGTTTATAAACTCTCCCGGCGGATGGGTAATACCAGGAATAGCCATTTATGATACTATGCAATTTGTGCCACCCGATGTACATACAATATGCATGGGATTAGCTGCTTCAATGGGATCTTTCATTCTGGTTGGAGGAGAAATTACCAAACGTCTAGCATTCCCTCACGCTTGGCGCCAATGAGTTAAAAAAAAAAAAAAAAGACTATGCCTTCGCCATATCGAATATAAATAATCGAATTAGGAAAAATTAAGTAATAATAGCATGGCACTTTGAGTTCGATATGAACAAACCATTATTGTTTTTTATAACATGAGATTTTGTATCGAGATAGTAGTATGAAATAACCTTTATTTGCGATTTTATCTTATGTGTCGGGAGGACATTTTAGCGTCACAAATAATTTTTTCTTTATTTGATCATATCAGAAAGACACTTTGGGATTGCCAAATCACAAACTAGATAAATATATAAATATCTAATATAAAGCAACAGAACCATCATAGTATTTTTTTACTCTTATGATAAAGAAGGATGGCAAATGGATTATTCAACGATCTGGCTGGATCGGATAAATTCTATTTCTTCCCCTCTTCTCTGGAGGGAGGGGGTTAGTCAATTCCATTGCAGAGCCGTATGCAATGCATAAAAGGTGCCTGTACGGTTGTTCAATTCTATTTTTTTCTTCTTTTTTTATCCCTTTAATTTAAATCCCATCATGCGAGATAGAAGAACCATTCATGATGTTATCTCAATATCATCAGGGTTATGATTCACCAACCTGCTAGTTCTTTTTATGAGGCACAGGCAGGAGAATTTATCCTGGAAGCGGAAGAACTCCTGAAACTTCGCGAAAACCTCACAAAAGTTTATGTACAAAGAACAGGCAACCCTTTGTGGGTTATATCCGAAGACATGGAAAGAGATGTTTTTATGTCGGCAACAGAAGCCCAAGCCCATGGCATTGTTGATCTTGTAGCGGTTGAAAATGAAAATGCTTCGGATTTCGTATAAATCCATGATTCTGTTTTATTTTCAACCATAATTCGAATTTTACACGATTTGATATCTTATATTGAATCGAAATAATTAATAATCATCAATCAAAAATTAGGTTAAGATCGATCTAAACCAACCCATTCTATAATATAATTTGATATATCCGACATGCCAACTATTAAACAACTTATTAGAAACACAAGACAGCCAATAAAAAATGTCACGAAATCCCCCGCTCTCCGAGGATGTCCTCAGCGTCGAGGAACATGTACTAGGGTGTATGTGCGACTCGTTCAGATCATGAGCTCGAGCAAATGAGACAATTTTGCCAGTATCAATGATTAATACCAATGAATAGATAGAGTAAAAGAACGCCATTTACTATCTAAAATGGGGATATATTATATACCCTTATTGTTTCTTGTATATTGTGTATGGAATTTATGGTTTTCATTGGTGCAAATCCAACCACCTCAATTTGAGATGAGAAGCAATTCTCCATTGGTAGCAAATGGTTATCCATTAAGCGGAGGAAATGGTATTATAAGAATAAGAAGCAAAACAAAAAGGTTATGCCCATATTCTTGAAAGAACGGACTAACAGGGTCAGCTACCTAGCCAACTTTCATAATTAAATGCCGTCACTGTATGGATAGCTCTTATTGTGAAAAGGCCTATTACTGTATAATTAATGGGTAGAGCCAAAGAATGTTAACTATACAAGTTAACAATACCATTTGATTAAATGAGAGATGAGGCTCCGGCGCATAGAGAGGGCCTCACCGTTTAAGAAGTAACCATAGAAACGAAGGAACCCACTATTTTTTTGTATAGTATTTGGTAGAATTTCTTAGTTCCAGGTGAACCAAATGTCTGGCCTAGAAAGAATAAAACTAAAAAATAGTGGTTGGGAAGGTCATAGTAGCAAAAGCCATTGGAATTTATATTTTATATATCGGAATAATCCGTTTTGTTATTAACCGACCGGGGGGACAAATAATGACTGAAAGAAGAGAATTCAATTAGTTATTCATTAAAGTTTAATTTGATTCAATGACCAGAGTTAAACGAGGGTATACAGCTCGGAGACGTCGAACAAAAATTCGTGTATTTGCATCAACCTTTAGAGGGGCTCATTCAAGACTTACGCGAACAATTACTCAACATAAAATGAGAGCTTTGGTTTCCTCTCATCGAGATAGGGGCAGGCAAAAGAGAAATTTTCGTCGTTTGTGGATCACTCGGATAAATGCAGTAACTCGCGAGAATAAAGTATTCGATAGTTATAGTCGATTAATACACAATCTGTATAAGGGGCAATTGCTTCTTAATCGTAAAATACTTGCGCAAATAGCTATATCAAATAAGAATTGTCTTTACATGATTTCCAATAAGATCATAAAATAAAGGAAATTATAAAGTAATATACAGGAATGATTGAACAAGAATTCCCCGGAGAATTAACTCCGGGAAGATAGAATAAACTAAATTGAGATAAAATTAAGATAATAAAAGTAGTAGGAATGAACGAACATGCTTCAATAAAAAAAATTGCTTATCCCCCTTTTTTTGTTTCTTATAAGACAAGAATTAAACTTGGATTCTGGGCCTTTTCGAGCAAAACATTCAATCCATTTGAGCTTGAATTCCAATTGGAGTTTTGAGTCAATTGAGGAATATGCCTATTTATTTCTGGCTCTAGGACCCGCAGTTCTAGGGATCGACTCGGTTCTCTCAAATTGTTTCTCATTATTAAGAAAAGGTAACGAAGATAAAATACGAGCTTGTTTTATAGCAATAGTAATTAATCGTTGTTGTTTCAAGGTCAATTTATTTACCCGTCTAGATAATATTTTTCCTTGTTCACTAATAAATCGACTAATTAAACTCATGTTTCTATAATCAATTCGATCCCCCGAGACAATTGGGGGCAAACGCCGACGAAAAGAGAGCTTGGATTTACGAAAAGGTTGCTTAGATTTATCCATGGTTTATTCCTTATTTCTAAAATTCTATTTCTTTATTAATTTAAGATCCGGCCAAAGTGGGGTTTTATTTGTATAATTTTAATATAATTTGTATTATATTATGATTATGTTATATGTTCTTCCTCTTTCTGCTCTTTGAGTTGGGATGGAAAAATTGCACATATGTTCCGTTCGATCTATTTCTTTATTTCCCCATGAATCGTATGCCTGTGACAATAACGACAAAATTTTCTCAATTCTAATCGACTGGGTGTATTGTGTCGATTCTTTTGAGTAATATATCTAGAAATACCCGGCGATTCTTTATTGACACCATTTCGGGCACAACAACAAGTACATTCCAAAATAATTATGACCCTTACATCTTTACCCTTGGCCATGAACCCCCTTTGGATCGACTTAACTTTTCTATTTTCGATCTGAAAAAAAAAAAAAATAAAAAAAAAAAATAATAATAAAGAACAAAAAATTAATAGAAGTTACTAATTTGAAATTAATTTTCAAAAGATTTCATTGTAATTAATATTAATTAATTCAATTAATTAAGAGTAATAATTAAAATGAAATAGATTGAAGATATATATATATATATTTTTTTTTTTATTTAATTTTATTTAAATATCAATTATATATTATAATATTATATATAATTTTAAGTAATACAATTTTTTTCTAACTATCAATTATTCCTATACTAATACCAATATTTCAGTTATGTATCTTCTTTACTGTGTTATGATTTCGTGGAGCCTCTCCTAGACTGGACCTGCATTTCTATTTATGTTTTTCCAAATATAATTTTATTAGATCAACTTTTTGCTTGGGTTTAATACATTTTTTTTTTTAGTCACGTCACATAGAATTAAATCTCTAATTTTTTTTTTTTTATTTTTTTGCATATCAATAACTAGAATCAAAAAAAAGGAAATGACAAGGCGTCTGGGAATAAACGATTAATCTCTATCAATAGACCCGCTAAAGACCCAAACCATAGAGTACTTAGCACAGGTGCCGTGGAGAGATATGTTTTTATATCTCGCATTGAAAATCCTCCTTTTTATTGTTTATTGTAAAACTATAGACATAGATTATATATATGAGCAGATGTCGTAGTTCAAGATCATTTGTATTTATTTTTATGCAGAATTCCTAACTAAAATGGATATGTACAATGAACGAGTCAATGTTCTTGTCCTTAAAAAAAAAAAGCCTGAGTGTTATCGATAAATATTAATTTTTTTATGCGTTTAGGTTTTAGATGTATATAATATAAATACAATATTTTAATATAATAAATAAAGTATAAAATCAAGAAGAAAATAAAAATGTGGAAAACAAGACAAGGATTTTGTACAATGACATTGTAAAACAATTTTTAAAAGGGATGTAGCGCAGCTTGGTAGCGCGTTTGTTTTGGGTACAAAATGTCACGGGTTCAAATCCTGTCATCCCTACCTATTACTTCTACTAATGGGCAGTAACGGGAGATTACTCGAGATTGATTAAATTTTAAAATTGGCTATATAATCTTTAATTTTTGCATACTATACTAGGTGTTTGCAAGATATTTTTGGGTACATAGAAATTCTTTTTTTTTTTTTACAGTCGTATCCCCTGTCATAAGAAAGCGCTCTTAGTTCAGTTCGGTAGAACGCGGGTCTCCAAAACCCGATGTCGTAGGTTCAAATCCTACAGAGCGTGATGTTATGTCGAATCACATACAATAAAATAACTTAATAAACTTAAATTTGACCTCCTTTCAAGGAAAGGAGTAGGAGGTCAATCACAAAATATATTATTCAATCAAAGGTCCAATTGATCACCACGTCTGTATTGTAAATATGCAGTTACGAATAATCCTGCCAAAGTAATAGGAATTAGACCTAAAACGATTCCAAATAAAAAAACTTCAATCATTTCTATTTTTTGTTTGAGAGAATAAAAAGAGAGGTAAGATCTATCCCTAAATATTAATCTGAATTGTTCGCGAATCTCAATAACCGAGAATTGGCAATTCCCGCGCCCGCGGGACTATGGAAGACCTGGCATTTAAGAGAAATACTTATTTTTATAAATTGTTCATTCAATTTATTTCAAATAAGTCGTATCTTGTTTAAACCAATCAATAGAGCTGAGGTTATAGTTGAAGCAGCTAATAGAAAACCGAAATAACTAGTTATAGTAGACATAAAAGGGCTAAATTAGATATGTTCTTTTACTACATATGTTGATAAAACACTTACCTAAGTTTCAATTTTCCCAGATACGACAGTAAGAAAAACTATTGACAGTAGACAATATTAACTTAGTTCCATCTTAATTGATCAGTCATTATAGATAATAGATAGCACTAAAAAAGATAGAATTACATAGTAGAAAAAATCGATTGCTCTGATGTGACATCAACCGGTCATGTGATTCCAAATCAACAGATTCATTGTGCAATTCGTGAGTTGAGTGAAAGTAATAAAAACTCTATCGTATAACAAAAAAAAAAAAATTCAGTCATTTTTGAAAAAAGAATAATTGGATTTGAAAATAATTTCAATTTTAATCATTTATTTTCAATAGGATTTAATCCACTTTCTTTTCGATCGGACGGCCCAGGCCCGATACCTCCTTTTTATTTATTTCATTTCGGGTCCAACTCGATTTGAAGATGAGCAACTTCCAGTATCTTTTTAGCTTCTACACTCTGTCTTTCCATATCATAGAGTTCTATCTTTGTAGTTCAGTCAAAAAATCACCTTGCTTTGGCAACAACGGTTGTTGCATCGCCAATATTCTGTAATTGATTTGATTGT